ATTCTGAGGAAAAAGAGGCAAAAGAAAAGGAAAAAACAAAGGAGGAGAAACAGGAAGAGAATGAACGGATAGCAATAGCAGAAAATTGGGATACTATTCTATTTGCTCAAGCAATAAGAGGTTCTATGTTAGTAACACAATCGATTCTTAGAAAATACATCGTATTGCCTTCATTGATAATAGCTAAAAATCTCGGCCGTATGTTATTATTTCAATTCCCCGAGTGGTACGAGGATTGGAAGGAGTGGAATAGAGAAATGCATGTTAAATGCACCTATAATGGTGTTCAATTATCAGAAACAGAATTTCCGAAAGACTGGCTAACAGACGGTATTCAAATAAAGATCCTATTTCCCTTCTGTCTGAAACCTTGGCACAGATCTAAGCTACGATTCGATCATAGAGATCGAATGAAAAAGAAAGGAAAAAAAGAAAATTTTGGTTTTTTAACAGTCTGGGGGATGGAAACTGAACTACCTTTTGGTTCTCCCCGAAAAGGACCTTCGTTTTTTGACCCCATTTGGAAAGAACTCGAAAAAAAAATTAGAAAAGTGAAAAAGAAATGTTTTCTAGTTCTAAGAGCTTTAGGAGAAAGAAAAAAATGGTTTCTAAGGGTCTTAAAAGAAAAAACAAGATGGATTCTCAAAACAGTTCTATTTATAAAAAGAATAATAAAAGAGTTTGCAAAAGTAAATCTAATTTTCTTATTTGGATTGAGGAAAGTATATGAACCAAATGAAAATAGAAAAGATTCTATAATTAGTAATAAGATTAACCATGAATCGATCATTCGAATTAGATCTGTGGATTGGACAAATTATTCACTGACAGAAAAAAAAATGAAGGATCTGGCTGATAGGACAACCACAATCCAAAATAAAATAGAAAGGATTACAAAAGACAAGAGAAAAGTATTTCTAACTCCAAATAGAAAGATTAGTCCTAACGAGACAGGTTGTGATGATAAAAGATCGGAATCACAGAAACATATTTGGCAGATATCAAAAAGAGGAGGTGCCCGATTAATACGTAAATGGCACTATTTTATGAAATCTTTCATTGAAAGAATCTATATGGATATCTTTCTATGTAACATTAATATTCCCAGAATAAATGCACAACTTTTCCTTGAATTTGAATCAACAAAAAAAATTATCGACAAAGACATTTCCAATGATGAAAGAAATAAAGAAGGAATTGATGAAACAAATCAAAATGCAATTCACTTTATTTCGACTATAAAAAAGTCTCTTTCTAATATTAGTAATAATAAATCACAGATTTATTGTGACTTATCTTCCTTGTCCCAAGCATATGTATTTTACAATTTATCACAAATCCAAATTATTAATAAGTATTACTTGAGATCTGTACTTCAATATCGCGGAGCATATCTTTTTCTTAAGGATAGAATAAAGGACCATTTTGGGACACGAGGAATATTGGATGCCAAATCAAGGTCTAAGAAACTTCCGAATTCTGGAATGAATGAATGGAAAAATTGGTTAAGGGGTCATTATCAATACCATTTATCTCAGACTAGATGGTCTAGATTAGTACCGCAAAAATGGCGAAATAGAGTCAATCAACGTCGTATGATTCAAAATAAAGACTCAAAAAAAGATTCATATGAAAAGGAAAAAGACCAATTAATTCATTACGAGAAACAAAATAATTATGTAGTGAACTCATTACCGAGTCAAAAAGAAAAATTTAAAAAACACTACAGATATGATCTTTTATCACATAAATATATTCATTATGAAGACAGGAAGGACTCATATATTTATGGATCGCCATTCCAAGTAAATGGAGACCGAGAGATTCCATATAATTACAACATGCCTAAACCCGAATCATTTTATGTACCCGGGGGTATAGCTATTAATGATTATCTAGGGGAAGGGTCTATTATTGATACGGGGAAAAATCCGGATAGAAAATATTTGGAGTGGAGAATTCTCAATTTTTTTCTTAGAAAGAATATCGATATTGAGACTTGGACCGATATAGATACTGGAACCAACATTAATAAAAATACTAAGACTGGGACTAATGATTATCAAATAATTGATAAGAAAGATCTTTTTTATCTCACGATTCATCAAGAAATCAACCCATCCAATCAAAAAAAAACCTTTTTTTTTGATTGGATGGGAATGAATGAAGAAATGCTACATCGTCCCATATCGAATCTAGAACCCTGGTTCTTCTCAGAATTTGTGCTACTTTATGATGCATATAAGATTAAACCGTGGATCATACCAATCAAATTACTTATTTTCAATTTGAATGGAAATGAAAACATTAGTGAAAATAAAAACATCAACAGAAATCAAAAAAAGGATCTTCGTCTATCATCTAATCAAAAAGAATATCTTGAATTAGAGAATCGAAATCAAGAAGAAAAAGAAGAGCTGGGTCAAGGGAATCTTGGATCAGATCCACGAAACCGACAAAAAGATCTTGAAAAAGATTCCGCGGAATCAGACATTAAAAAACGTAGAAAGAAAAGACAATCCAAGAGCAATAAGGAAGCGGAACTAGATTTCTTCCTGAAAAGGTATTTGCTTTTTCAATTGAGATGGGCTGATCCTTTGAATCAAAGAATTCTAAATAATATCAAGGTATATTGTCTCCTGCTTAGGCTGATAAATCCAAGGGAAATTGCTATATCCTCTATTCAAAGAGGAGAAATGCGCCTGGATGTAATGCTGATTCAGAAGGATCTAACTCTTACAGAATTGATAAAAAGGGGAATATTGATTATCGAACCGGTTCGTCTGTCTATAAAATGGGATGGACAATGGATTATGTATCAAACAATAAGTATTTCATTGGTCCATAAGAATAAGTACCAAACTAATCGAATATGCCGAGAAAAAAAATATGTTGATGAAGATTATTTCGATAGATCCATTGCACAACATGGAAAGGTACTTGTGAATGGAGATGAAAATAATTATGCTTTGCTTGTTCCTGAAAATATTCCATCTCCTAGACGTCGTAGAGAATTGAGAATTCTAATTTGTTTGAATTCCGAGAATGAGAATGTTGTGAATAGAAATTCAGTATTTTTCAATGGCAACAACGTAAGGAACTGTGTGCAATTTTTGGATGAGGACAAGCATTTTGATACAGATATAAATGAATTTATCCAATTCAAATTGTTTCTTTGGCCCAATTATCGATTAGAAGATTTAGCTTGTATGAATCGCTACTGGTTTAATACCAATAATGGCAGTCGTTTCAGTATGTCAAGGATACATATGTATCCACGAGTCAGAATTAGTTGATGGTGGATTTCCTATATATCTATATCACGTGTCATATCCGGTATATAAAGGTATACAAATGTACACACACGTTGTGTTACATTAGATTCTGATACATGATACTGATTCAATGATGTATCATATCAATTGGATCTAGGAATGAATCGGCAGAATTTTCTTAAGTCCCAATCATTCCCTTTTGTGGATGTAGAAATGTACCATCTCCTTCTATCGAATCCAATTTTCAATTGGATTCGATAGTAAAGTAGTCTATGAATAAATCCAGATTATTTTATTGTGTGTACCAGATCTAAATGACTGGCATTATTATTATTCCTGATCGGTAAAATCCATATCTGTGGAAAAGAAAGAAAAAAAAGAGAGAGAGAAGAATTCTTTTTATGGTAAAAAATTCATTCATCTCAGTTATTCCGCAAGAAGAAAAAGAAAAAAACAAAGGGTCTGTTGAATTTCAAGTATTCAGTTTCACCAATAAGATACGGAGACTTACTTCACATTTGGAATTGCACAGAAAAGACTATTTATCCCAGAGAGGTCTGCGGAAAATTCTGGGAAAACGTCAACGTATACTGGCTTATTTGTCAAAGAAAAATAGAGTACGTTATAAAGAATTAATTGATCAGTTGGATATTCGGGAACCAAAAACTCGTTAATTTGAAAATTCGTTTGAATTATTTGCTTTATTAGATCTTGAATTTTGATGAACCTCGTTTCGTTTTCAGCAATTCATGAAATAATGAATCGGGGAAGAAAACATATGACTGTACCGGATATAAGAAAAGACTTCATGATAGTCAATATGGGTCCTCACCACCCATCAATGCATGGTGTTCTTCGACTCATCGTTACTCTAGATGGTGAAGATGTTATTGATTGTGAACCCGTATTGGGTTATTTACACAGAGGGATGGAAAAAATTGCGGAAAACCGAACAATTATACAGTATCTACCTTACGTAACACGTTGGGATTATTTAGCTACTATGTTCACAGAGGCAATAACGGTAAATGCACCAGAACAATTGGGAAATATTCAAGTACCTAAAAGAGCCAGCTATATCAGAGTCATTATGCTGGAGTTGAGTCGTATAGCTTCTCATTTGTTATGGCTTGGGCCTTTTATGGCGGATATCGGTGCACAGACTCCTTTCTTCTATATTTTCAGAGAGAGGGAATTGCTATATGATCTATTCGAAGCTGCCACAGGTATGCGAATGATGCATAATTATTTCCGTATCGGGGGAGTAGCTGCTGATCTACCTCATGGCTGGATAGATAAATGTTTGGATTTCTGCGATTATTCTTTAACAGGAGTTGTTGAATATCAAAAGCTTATTACGCGGAATCCCATTTTTTTGGAACGAGTTGAAGGAGTGGGCATTATTGGTGGAGAGGAAGCAATAAATTGGGGTTTATCAGGACCAATGCTACGAGCTTCCGGAATGCAATGGGATCTTCGTAAAGTTGATCATTATGAGTGTTACGATGAATTCGATTGGGAAGTCCAATGGCAAAAAGAAGGAGACTCATTAGCTCGTTATTTAGTACGAATCAGTGAAATGGCGGAATCCATAAAAATTATTCAACAGGCTCTGGAAGGAATTCCGGGGGGGCCCTATGAGAATTTAGAAGTCCGTCGCTTTGATAAAGCAAGGGATTCCGAATGGAATGATTTTGAATATCGATTCATTAGTAAAAAGCCTTC